CTATCGTGCACCTTGATGGAGACGGCTCATGAAACCGAGAACCTAGTGGATTTCCAATTATCGGAAGATTGGAGGAGGAAGCAAGCTACCAACCGCTAGCGGTTGGAGCTAGTCGCCAGAAGGAGCAGTCGTAGAAGCTCCTTCTATTTTGAGAATAGATAGGCTTGCCTTGCCAGAGGAAAGTGACTCGCCTAGCCCCCGCATCGGGGCTGCTGGCCCGGTGCTATATGATAGAGATGCTCGCCCCTTGCCTCGCCTTTGACGCCTCTCCTTCTTGCTTGCTTACCTAGCTCTTGTCTTACTGACTCCTCCTCTTTTCTAGGTTTTTTTCTGAATGTTAAAACGGTAGATTTTTCATTTGCCAATGAATTTGATCCGCTCCGATTCGATCAATAATTGGATTCTTGGCTAGAGAAAGGTTCTTTGACATGGACGCCCAGCCCTTATCGGTCGGTCGGTTGGTCCACCTAACAGATGATGAGATTCTCGATCGATTTGATCGAATTTTCAAAAGTCTTTCTCACTATTCAGAACAGTGGAGCTTTCGATCAAGATGTTCTCGCCTCCCCCGTTCGGGCTCTCGCTCGAATCGGAACCTTTATGCGTTGGTAGGCTTTCGACTCAATCTAATAGCCCGGGCGCCAATAAAAGAGAAAGTTTTCGCATGGGCTCATCATCTGATGCAGAACCGATGCGAGAGGGATAATGAATATGGGAGAAGCGGGGATTGATAGCTTTCAAGAACCAGTGGAAAGGAAAGAGTTGTTCCCGGCATTCCTTCCTTTCCAAAGATAGATAGTAGTTTGGGCTGGCATAAAAGATTTTATTGAACGCCACCCTTGGTTGTTTTCAAACAAATAAGGGCCAAGCGTTGCCAGCCGGTAATAGCCGAAGGCAAAAAAGACTTTTATGGAATAAGGGCGAGAAGGAAGAGAAGAAGGATTAGTAGTTGCCCAGCCGAGGATTCGATTTCGGTCCCGGAGTTCAAGACGCCGCCTAAAACGAGTCTCGGTCATAGAGAGGCATTGATTTCTCAATGAAACAAACCCCATCTCTTGTTCCCTCCCGCCTCAACAGCAGAGCTAGGTGCAGATACAGATCTAGATGCGAGATGATCCCGAACCGATTTCATAACCACCATCCATCACCAATCACATTCCACATCCCACTTCCAACTTTTCGATTCCTCGGGTAGCCTCCTCTAGAAAGGCATTCCAGCTTCAGAGGCAGGTGAGCCGGGTCAGGAAGGAGTTTGACTGCTGGGATGGGATCGGATCCTACTCGAAGCACTCCACCACGAATAAGAGTCTTCGGGTTGGATAGGGAGTAGAGATAGGAACTCCTATCTTTAGGGCGGGCTTTCAAGACACAGATGAACTACTCCATCTTGAAAGGGCTTTCCCTCGGGGAAAAAGAGACTGAACTACTAATAAATAGGTAAGGCCAGAAGGGTCAAAAATCCATAGAAAAAATCCCTTCCCGGCCGACGGGACTCTACGTCTGGGTCTTATCCCATCTCATTATCGGATTAGGAAGAGTGCCCTTGAACTACAGACCCTTCATAATAAACCATACAAGAAATGGATTCTCCTGCCGGCGAGAAAGGAAAAGAAAATTAGGCAAAAAAGGGGGAGATAGGGAAGAGGAGATTAAGGATAGTCACTCCACTCCATAGATAGTGAACACAGATTCTTGTTTAAAGCTTGACTGGGTCGGAAACGCGGGCTGCTGGTGGGGCTGGGAGTAGGGCTTCTTCCGCTTTACAACCGGAATAAGGAACCTTAGAATTCACCCTACCTGTCGATGAAGAAATTTTCTTTGAGAGGACCACCTGCTAGCGGATCAGAAATTTTTGTATGGAATGTCCTACTCCTGCCTGAGCTTTCCGATCAACCAATCCCCTATTTCAGGGACATCTGTGTTAGGTAGGCCCAGGGATCACGGATTAGTCGAATGAGCCCCTCCCTCCGGCCTATCATTCATTGGTCGACCCGGCTGGCGGCTCCTGCATCTCCTGCGTCTCCATAGGGGCCCCTTCCGCCAAGTTTGCTGCTACCCGTACCAAAGCCATATTGGTAGCTCGCTCTGAAACCACATATTAGAGTCTTGACAAGGATGCGAATCAATAATCAATAGAAGTCCCAATAGAAGTTGACTGACCTGGCTCTTCAATCGACGATCTACTGCTCCCTCTTAGTTGCAAATGCCCATGCTTTGATTCGAAACCCCTAGCCAGTGATGAATCCCAAGGAAGATCGGAGTATTGAATTCCTCCCCCCGTCCCTTCGGTCCAGATATTTTTGAACCCGTCCCAGCAACGAAGACCTTCCTACAGCAAGGTGAGGCTCTGCCCTTCCCCTAGAAAAAACTCCGGGTCGGAGGAGCAGCTAGTCCAACTTCTTGAGCAGCCGAGATATTGAACAACGAACATTTTCTTTCATTCCTTGCCTCACCCTTTTATGAGAGGGAAGGTCGATGTTTGACTCGAATCCTGGACCTGATCTTTAATCCTACACCGGTTAATGATGCGATGGGAGAAGTTTTTCATGTCGGCTGGCCCTGTCGAGGCTCGTCCATGCCCTATGGACATTACTTCGATCTGCCCCTAGCTCTATAATCAACCCGTCTTCCCCAGTCCCGCAGAAGCCGTAGGGGCCTAGCCCTCTTTCTCCACTCGAGTTTGAAGCGGCTTTCATCGTTGACGAACACCTGCGCTAATAAGACAAAGAAGTGGGGAGTCTATGCCTTGAATGAATCAGTAACAACGGATTAGTGGAATGAAGGATCAAGAGACGAATAGAAGGGGGGGGGGGGAGCAAGGAACGAAAGAAATGTAAAGCCACGCCGGAGAGCGCAGGAGTTTGAGGTTGGTGATGAAGTGTGGTCCTGAGAAAGGAAGTCAGGCAGAGAGACGCGGTCAATTGCGGCAGCGAAGGATGGGGCCATGTAGGATTCTGGAGAAATACAACGACAATGCTTAGCAACCAAGGTAGAACTGCCCGCAGAGTTTGGAACGTCCCAAACGTTTAACGTTTAAGAATTGAGCCGTTATTATGGACACGAGAGCGCAGAGGGCGAAGAAGAGGTCGATGAAGAGCCGTGACGGGTGAGCACGGAGAACCGTCGGGAACCGTGCTGGAAGAGAAAACAGCAACGACCAGAGGAGGATCACATAGACGAACATCAAAACTATCATGGCAGAGTGGATGGCAGGAATGGTTACCGGAAATGGAGGTGCTGAGGTTGGCCCCGGAATGCAGGAGTTTTTGAACCTTTAGTGCAGCGAGGGCGCTCGAGTTCTTGAGACCGGGGAGGGGCACCCCCGGACATTGATTAAGTGAGAGAGGAATGCTTGAGACCGGGTAGGTGTAGGAAGTCAGGATAAAATGGTTTGGAGGCCGAAGACGGCTGAGAAAGAAAATAGCTTTTCAATATGTGGAAATAGACGGAGGAATGGAACCGATTTTCTTTGAATGAACTTTCGGACTTCTTTCAATCGGGAACCTATCTTGCACCTTCGGAATAGACTGGACGCGGTAGATCCTCCGGGATCAAACCTCCCTTTTCTCGCAGCCCAACACGACTTTGACTCCATTGTCTGTTTGAACTCCTTCCGTACCTGTTCAGCCGTGAACCACTTGGCTTCTGTGGCGAGAACATTTCCCACCCTACTCTGTAGAGAGAGCTTAGTCCCTCTTCTTCGGGCTCTCTTTAGTTTGGCCGGTCTTCGGTTCGGCTGTCGATCAGGAATGAGGTAGTCGATCTCCAACTCAACCTCAGGTTCAGCCGCCTCATCCAAGATGGAGGGCTCTTTCAATCTCAGCTGATCAACATTGAAGACGGGGTGGCGGGCAGTTCGTTTTTGAACGCATTCTCCCCGACCTTCTCTTGCAGAGTGAACGGTCCCGCAATGGTTTATGCGGTTTGGTACCCTCCTTCCTTAGGCAACTTTAACCACACTCGATCTCCCACCTGGAACTTATGATCGGTTCCGTGTCGGTCGTGCCTTTGCTTCTGCTGCCTCTGCGTTTTCTCCAGAGTATCAGCAACCTGCCGGTGGTACCGCCGTTCTCCAGGAAACTAACGGCTCGCTGCTGTTCAGCCGCTTCTCTAGGAGATGTGCCGCTGACTGGGTTCAGGACACAACCATCGTCCGAACCGTCTGCTACCAAGTCCATGGGGGCCTTTGGTTGGAACCCATAACAAACTGAAAAAGCACTTCTGCCGGTCGACGAATGCGTGCTCCGGTTGTAGCAGTGTTGAATGAACGGCAGGGACTCATCCCAGACACTTGGGTGGTCCCGATGTTAGATTCTCAACATTTGAACCAAGGTTCTATTGGTGACCTTCGTCTGGCCATCGGTCTGCGGGTGCAGTGCTCCTCTTCATTTGTTCCCGTTAACGACCACAAAGTCTGCCAGATGAGAGAAACCGCTCGATCTGAGATGATTGAAGATGGCAGTCCGTAGTAGACCACTACATTTTGGAAGCAGAATTCGGCCAGCGCATCGACCTGGTACAAAATTGCCATCTTACTGAATCCGAAGGGTCGACTACGACAAAAACTGAGTTCTTCCCCCGTAGGCAATCGTCCTACGAAATAAATGGATATGCTTTCCCATGGCCAGGAAGGTATTGGGCTGATAAAGCCCCAACTTCCTGTTGGACGGCTTCGACGTGCTGCATAGAGCACACACAACCCATCACCGTTGGACATCTGCTTCCATCCTGGGCCAATAAGAGTGCCTTTCCAGGCGTTTTATCCACTCCAAAGTGTAATCCAACTCTGGCATCATGAAGGACCGCGAGACGCCTTTCTTTGCCCGACATACTCTGCCGTCTTTGTAGAGTAAGCCGTCTAGCCGGCTGTAGCCATCTGCCGTCTGCAGTCGGGCCGGCTTCTCCCAGACACCTTTCGACGTCCCTCCGAGTACTCCGCCGTAAAGTCCCCGAAGTCCAATAAAGTGGTAGAAAGAGCAGGGGGTCTGGACAGAAAATCTGCAACCTTGTTGGCCCAGGATGTACTTTATCACCAACTCGAACTGTTGCAGGAACTGAAACTCACTTCATATGACGCGCCTCCTGAAGCTTGGACTGCGTCTGTAGATACTGAAGGGGCTTTTATCAGAGTGGCCTATTCGTAAAGCGTCTCCTTCCCGAGCAAATAGTGCCTCCAGTGTTTCACAGCCAGCACTATCGTGTACATCTCCTTATCGTACGTGGGATAGTTTGAGACGGCTGTATTGAACGTCTCACTGTGGTACGCGACCACTCGGCCGTCTTGCCATAAAACGGCTCCCAAAGCATGAGCAGAAGCGTCCGTCTCGATTTCGAACGGCTTCTGAGCGTCTGGCATGGCAAGAACCGGTGCTTCGCAGACTTTATCCTTAAGTGCCTGGAACGCACGCTCTTGATCCTCTCCCCATCGAAACGGATCTTTCTTTTCTGGGCCCCGAGTCAGATCAACCGGGAGTAGTTCTTTATGAATCTTTAGTGCGGAGGTAGTTGTAGTTGGTCATGCCGAGGAAACTCCTTACCTCCGTCAGCGACTTGGGGGTTGGCCATTCCCGGACAGACTTCGTCTTCTCAGGATCTATCTTTACTCCTCCTGAGCCGATGATGTGCCCCAAGTATACCAGCTCAGCTCCCTCATCCCGAACAGGCTCTTCTCCGTATGGGCTTTCAGCTGGTGCTCACGCAGAGCTTCTAGAACAGTCTCTACGTGTTGTGTTTCAGATGCTCCTCAAAGGTCTTGCTATAAACCAGATGTCGTCGTCGTCTTCGATATCAGCACATCCTATGTTTCTTTGGCGGTTTCTTCATCTGCATCCAAATAAGGCCTAAGAACATCGTTCGTCAGCCGCATAAAGGTTGCAGGTGCGTTGGTCAGACCGAATGGCATGACGATCCATTCATATAACCCTTGCCTTGTCTTTAACGCGGGTCTTCCAACGCCTTCCACCACTTTTGGTGGTATCCCGACTTCAAGTCTATCTTGGTGAAGTAACGGGCTCCCTCAACTAGTCAAATGGGAATCAGACATCTATCCTTGGCAAAGGATAGCGATTCTTTACTGTGATCTTGTTAAGGGCGCGATCATCCTAATCCACGCACATGCGCCACGAGCCTTCTTCGGCACCAAGACCACAGACGAGGCACAAGAGGATGTACTGGGCCTTACATGACCCTTTTCGAGCAGCTCTTTCAACTGCCGCCTAATCTCCTCATTGGCCAATGTCGACGTCCTGTAACGCCGTTGGGTAAGACAGCTCCCTGTGTTAGTTCCATCGAGTGTGCTCCAAGCTGCTACAGGCTTTCAATCCAAATCAGCTACAGCCAACGGTAGGTTATTAATGACCTCATAATTGATGAGACCACAAGCTATAGGATAGCTCACTCACGACGATGATGCCTCGGCAAGAAGGGTACCTACATATGTCATGACGGCGAATAGAGTAGGCAATCGACCTTCTCTATGTAAGGGGAGATTGGTCATATCCTGTGCCTTGTCTCTATGTGCCAGCCCTCATAATCACAACAATTTCTTCCTCTACGGATAGAGGAAGACATAGAGTTGAACATAGTCAAATAAGAATCGACCCTCTATTGTTTATGAGCTGTCATTTATTATCACCGTAGATAATAAATGACCGGCTTATTTGACACGTAAGCAATGTCTATTGACATCATGTGATTGAGTAGACCATCCACGTCAAAGACTATAGAGACATATCCTTCTGTACATTCCATGTATGCTGATGATTACGTCAAAGACTACCTGCCTCACGTCTCACGTCTAGTAAGGTACATCAAAATAACCTGCTGCATTCACGTCCTGAGGGCCCCCGAGAACCGTGTTTCCACGTGAGGCAGGTTAGAACATCCCGCATGCATATGCTACCATGGTCTCAATTAGATTGTTTGACGTCCAATACTGGATGGCACTTACGTGTCAATCTCTCTAACCAAGACAGGTACTTACGTAATCGTGTATATATATCTAAATGTACCCAATACCCAATACGTATGATGCAGGCCCTCTCGAAGTGCCATTAGCAATCTTTCCACTATGGATTGGACCTTTCTTATAAATTCAATCCATTGATATAGACTACCATCCCGGCTAGGATTTACAGATACTTAAGGGGTAGATCTACCCAATGCAGCACGTTCATTTCGATTACGTAAGTTACCATACTTCTCACTTACGTGTATGGCACAGATGGATGGCCCCACTCAAGACTTTTTCTTTTTTGTGAACATCCTTAACTCTAACTCTAAGCATTATCTTTGCGTAAACCGTCTTCTCCTCCTACTTTTGATCCCTATTCTCCTTCGGCTGGCCCAATATGTGTATATTGGGCTGATGATTTGGAGTTCCCCTTCTTCTATGTGAGGTGGGGCGAGCTAAGGTTACATCTATTGTAGTTTCCACCTGACGCGCATTTTCTTTTAAAGGTTAACGCCATATGACCAATACATATGGCAGTTGAAGGAGATTAGGGAAAATCTCCTAGCCTTCTCAGGCCATTAATAACTTATATAGAGACACGTCATGTATTACGTGTCCCTTCGCACCCGGAAATTGCAGAAGTCAGGGTAAGCATATGACGGCAGGTTATTAATATGACCAATCCATGTACCTACATATGTCATGACGTGTAGGTACATGGATGATTACCGTTGGCAGGTTATTATGACCAATACGTGGATAGCTCACTCACGATGGCAGGTTATTATAGGTTCGATCGTAAGATATGACTCTATCATCCATTCCGAATCTATGGACTACTCACGAATTAATAACCTACCTGACGATCATTATAGGTTATTATAGGACGTGTCTCATTTACAAATAAAAAAGAAAAAGAATAATGGGAATAACCGAACCACTTCTACAAAATGCCAGTACCATGCAGCTGCTTCAAAGCCAAACCTGACTAAATCACACTAATGGAAATAAATAATAGCAGTCGAAAGATAACAATTAGGTAGTGGAACTTCCCTAGACAGATGCTAAAATCACCTGTCTCTACCAAAAAAAACCTAGTTCACTCGCTAAGAGAAGCATCCATGGCGCTTAATGGTTACAACATTGGCTGGCAAATTGAGTAGGTTCGATTCCTGCTGGATGCACTTGGAACGTTCAATAATCGTTCGTCTCGTTCGTAAACTCACTCGCAGCTTAGTCTAAGCTCGGTTTGAGTAGAGGCGGGTACGATCTAAAACGATTCCACATTCCAGAAAGAACCGGACCCCTTGGCTATATAGAGTCTTTAGTCTAGTATCTATAACCTGCTTTTATCGCTTCCGCTCCCGTACAGGAATGGGATAGTGTTTGAGTGGTTCTAATAGTAGGTACAGGTTCTAGTGGTAGTTCTGGTACTAGTTATAGGTACTCGTTATAGTAGTTCTAGTAGGCGAAAGCGAGTCAAGTAGCAGTAGGAACAGGTCCTTCTGTTAGTGGATAAAGGTTAGTTATAATCCATAGTGAAGCAAGGTTCTTTCTAGTCTATAGGGACTATCCTTCCCCGAATATCCAGTAGTAAGGAAGGGGCCCCTATGAAACAAGACTGATATCATATCCATAAGGGGAAGGCTCTCGGGGCGGTCCATTAATACAGGCTCGAGTCGAGTTCCGTTTTCGGGAAGACCTATTTCGAGAGTCGATCTCGTGAGTAGGAACAGGCTCGAGCTCGTTAGTAGGCCTTTTCGAGTTCTGGTTCTCGCTTCCGCTCCCGTACAGGAACGGGATATTAGGGTAGACACAGGTGATAGGAACTCGTTTGAGGTACTGGTTCTCCCCGTGCTGGTACTAGTTACGGTACTAGTTCAAGTAGTAAGTTCGGTTACAGGAATTAGGTTGGTTATAGGAGACAGTCTCTAGTAGTGGAGTTTCAAGCTCCTGCTTGTTTTGTTGCCTACCCGTTTTTCATAGGTAATGTGATATCTATCATCACATCACAAAACAATTGCTAAAAAAGGCAAACTTTTTGAGTGCTGGAGGGAGTTTCCTCCTCCCCGGCACTGGATCAGTCACTAAGCGAGTGTGCAACTATCACACCATCCGTTTTTCGATTCGGTGTGTGTTCAGCAGGCCAACTAAGCTATCATATTAGACAAGAAGTTCCTCCCCGCTTAGACGTTCCTCAATCAAAGAGGAACGTCCACATTCCTTAGCAGGTGCCAGGCCGAAAGGCCATTCATTTCTGCCCCGTCCCGTAGACCAGATCCCGGCTATACTGCACTGCGGTATACGTCCTCGACCTCTGCGGGAGTGTTGGAGTGCTTTGTGTTATGGTCGTTCAAGGTCCAGACTTTGTCATCTGTGGTGTGGTATTCGTCTGTCTTCAAGACACTCCTTACCGGTTAACCGGTGTTAATAGCTTCCGGTGCTTCAAAAAACCTCGCCCTGAAACTCGCCTACCTGACCCCTGAGTTCAAGCAGTCCGGATTATGGCCCCAAGAAACGGACGACTTCCGACGCTTGAATAAGGAGGTTTTTTCATCGCCTATGCGAATTCCGCGGACTTTCGCCACCATAATGAATACAAAAACCGCAGCGGTAGTAACATGCCGCTTTCGGTTAGCTGTGCCTTTCGGATAAGGTGGGACAGAGAATGTGATGTGGTGTCTGTCTCTTCCGTAGCAATCAAAAATAAAGGAACCCGATCGGTCAGTTCTGAAATGACGTATTCGTTAGGCAGTCAACATAGATTGAGTTCTGGCCAGTCTAAGTTCTCTAGGGCTTATGCACTAAAGGGACGAGCTGGCTCTCGGCTTCTCGCTTTGGTGCCACTGCCAGGCAAAATAGATTGCTTGATACAAACCACTAATAAGCGGTGGAGCCTAGACGGCTCCGGGCAGTATCCTATGAGCTCTAGGCGGCGGCACTGCGAGCCATTGTTTTAAGCATTTAGTATAACCTGAAGCACTAAGAGCAGTATAACGCAGCCAGTTGTTCATGCTCGTAGCGACCAAGTGCCGTTCAGGCATGAGGGAGCGACGCATTGATAAGCAAGGGCACTAACTAGTTACCGAGTGCCATCAAGGCACAAGGGAACCAGAGCAAGCCAGCGACCAAGGGCCCTCAAGGCAGAGCGATACCGATCTTATCTTAGTAAGTTGCCAAACAGGTCCTAGAGAGTGAAGTGAGCTTTGGGAACGTAGTGAGTGAGGTCCTTAAGACCGAACGAAGTGACTAATGCTTCCATTAGAATTCCATACTATACCGAAGGTAAAATGCGAACGTAGCGCGCTACAACGTACGTAGAGAGCATTTTACCGTAGCTCGAGTATCTCCCGAAGCTAGTGAACGAAGTGAACGGAGTGATTGTTAATCCGGCCCATTATACTACGGGGTGGCTTGTGTAGCCTGTGTAGGCTTGCTCCGCACAGGCTACACTCGCCTAGAGATGGCTCGCGTAGTAAGGAGGCGAGTGCTGTTTACGGAACTCGCCTAAACGCTCCGTATACTACACTCGCACGCTCGCCTGTGTAGGCTTGCTCCGCACAGGCTACACTCGCCTGGTTCCATTCAGTCCCTTTCCCGAGCGTAGAGAGAGAAGAAGAAGGCTTTGTATTGTATCCCCTTCAGTCTTATCTCCAAAAGCGGTCTTTTTATGTTACGTTATATGATATTAGCCGATGAACGCATGTGCAAAGTGAAGTTCATCTGTCATGCCCCGCGGCATAGGAGCACCCCGATTCCAGTTGTTCGTTCCCAAATCTATCCCTCGCCCTTCCCCTTCCGGTAGATCCGGTGAAAGGGGTGCATGCAAATGGAAGGGGCTGAGTAGATTCATCATTAAGTTATAATATTTCCGGGCCGGCCTCTTCGCATTTATCCATTGCAGTGGGAAGCGCATGACCCGCGTAGCTGCCGGTTCGAGTAGCATCGGCATCCGAATCAGCAGCGGCCCTATTCCATATATGTCCCGGCCGGTGGAAGAACCAGGAACCGGCAGAAGCAACCGGAGCGGATTGGGCAGATCGAGATGCGGATCCAGAAGCGCGGATCGAGATCCACTCTTCATTGAGTGAGTTTGAGGAATCTTACGAATGCCTTCCCATTAGGCGTCTCCGTCATCAATTCCATGTCTGGTAGCGCGCCCAACAAGCAAGGAGCAAGAAAACGAGCAAGAACATTACTAAGTAAGACCATTACCATTACCATTACTCAGTAATACTAAGTATTAATACTAAGTATTAATACTAAGTATTTATTGGAACAAGTAATACTTAATAATGAGCAAGAAAACGAGCAAGAACATTACTAAGTAAGACCATTACCATTACCATTACTCAGTAATACTAAGTATTAATACTAAGTATTAATACTAAGTATTTATTGGAACAAGTAATACTTAATAATGAGCAAGAAAACGGCTGCGCTAACGCAGCAAGAAAACGGATGCGCTAACGCAGCAAGAAAACGGATGCGCTAACGCAGCAAGAAAACGGCTGCGCTAACGCAGCAAGAAAACGGATGCGCTAACGCTATTACCTGTATTGAGCTTTCGCGGATTACTAAGTAATACTAAGTATTGGCGCTCGTCCGTTGCTTGTTCCGTATTGAGCTTTCGCGGATTACTAAGTAATACTAAGTATTGGCGCCATTACTTAGTAATACTTAGTATTACCTTGCTTGTTCCTGTATTGAGCTTTCGCGGATTACTAAGTAATACTAAGTATTGGCGCTCGTCCGTTGCTTGTTCCCTTCCCTTATAGTGGCTTTCGCGGATTACTAAGTAATACTAAGTATTGGCGCTCGTCCGTTGCTTGTTCCTGTATTGAGCTTTCGCGGATTACTAAGTAAGACCATTACCATTACCATTACTCAGTAATACTAAGTATTAATACTAAGTATTAATACTAAGTCTTTATTGGCGCCATTACTTAGTAATACTTAGTATTACCTTGCTTGTTGGCTAACGAACAAGCAAAAGCCCAGAAAATACTGAGTATTACTGAGTAATGTAGGGCAGCAAGAAAACGAAGAAGCATAAGCAATAAGTTCTGTTAGGTTCTTAGTAAGTAGGGCCTCGGGAGGGATGGTTGAGCTCACTTCCTCTTTCCGGCCCTCTTGGGCTGAGGAGGGCAGAGCAAGCGAAGGGAATGGATAGAAATGGTGCTTTGGAGCCACAGACAGATTCGATTCCCTTTCTGTCCCTTCGAGTCTGGGTCCTAGAGAATAGATAGATGTAGAGCAGAGGCATTCAGAGTAGAAAGCTTGGGCCGGGACTTGGGTTCATGGAATAGATTTCCATTGACTGGCAGGTCGTATCGAAGCTATTCTCTTCTCTTGTCTATCCCCTATCGACGGTTCTAATGCCGCTTAGCAGCATACTCGCTTCCTTTGCTCCGCTCGTCCGTACCGGAGGCGGGAGAAACAAATAGAGATGGAGCTGGGGATTCGGATGATAGAGATGAAACTGTACCTGGCAATCGGGATTCAAATGATGCTTCTCACCTTCCATTCCCTGGGACTAGATAGCCATAAATGGGCATGCAGCCATAGAAGCTCCGGTGCAGCAGCTCTCTAGCTGCATTGAACCCTCAAAGTGAATACCTCTCCTCGATCCATCAAAAGGAAGCGATGCCATTCGCTCCATTCGACCCTTCACCAAAGCCACTAAGCTTTGTGTCTCTTCCTCTCCTGGATCCAATGAGCTAGCATCAACCTGAGTTGCTTCTGCTGGTCTCGACTCAACTCCCTTCCCGAATCCCGATCTGTTGGGCGATTCGAGCGAGTAGGCCCCTGCGGAGCCCGCAGCCTTTCATTAAGCCGCCCTCAACATCTGAGATACCGAATCCAAGTGATCGCCTCTGCAGGTCTATCATCCGCTTCCCTGGCTGCATGCCTTATCTCTCTCTCGCTCTCCATTCAACTACCAGACAAGCAAGGACACTCGGAGGAAGGAAACCTTGGCGCCCTTCTTCTCCCTATGGTCGAGCCAGCCGGTATGAAAAAAGGAGTTCCGCCAATGTGCGGATTGGAAGTGTATTGGAAGTGTTAAGCATATAGCAAGCATATAGCTAGCGCACTTGTCTTGTAGTCGGCAATCCACCTAAGAGCTGGAACCTACTTAGGAACGTTGGGCTTTTCAACGCTTAAGGCTGGCCAACAAGGTACCATGGTTCTACTATGCCACGGGGGTGACCTACCTAAACAAGTCATTTTTGGACTCAGTATGTTTGGGCACTCCGGGCCCCGGTTGGTCGATCTTTACACTTGAAAGAAGCGCAGCAACTATTACGTACGCAATAACAAGATGAAACTATAAATTGAATCATTTGGGCACACAAGGTTAGCCACCTTGCCTGGACTGGAGGTGTACGATCTATACTTTTAGAATTATTTAATTACTTCAATTGAGTCGGGCAAAGAGTAAGGAATCACCCCATCTTTAGAAAAAGGGGGGAAAGTGGAACTAAAATGGCCCGATCCGACTACAATGGGAGAGGGAGTGAAACAACCGGAACTACCTTTTTGCCATACCTAGAATCCCATCTTTTATAAGATTGGAGGTTGGGACATAGTAGCCCAATAGGCCAAGGAGCTATACTTTTTTTTTGTTACGTTCATTTCCGTCCCCCGAAGAGGGACGTCCACTTATTCTATGCATAGACATTTTCATCCCGCATTGGGTGATCTCAAGCTCTCCACTTTGTTATATACTTAACATTCTATGTTCAAATATCTCACTCAAGAAAAGCAAACATTTCATTGATTACGGCTGCTCCAGTTTGCTTAAGCGGTGTGATCCCTCTATCTCCTTCCGCGCCAATGACACTACTAAATGCGGGTTGATCCAGGTCCCCCTTCCCTACGTTCAACCAGGTGCCAAGGTTGAAGCTGAAGCCAAAGTTGAGTTTAAGGCTAAAGTGGGTGGGCGAGCAGATGGACTAACACGTGGAGAGGGAGGGTTGTGTCGCGCACTCGGCTTTGACTCCGAAGGAGAAAGCCGACCATAAGTGATTGGAAGTAGCTTAGGCTGACGAGCCTGTGTCCGGAGTCAAGTCTTTTACCCGGATGAATACTAAGTGAAGGGGATCGAGGGCAAAGAGGTTCATTTATTTAAAGAAAAGGTGTCTTTCTATCGACTAGAAGAAGAATTAGTTGACTTCTCGGCCAGAGGTAAGTTTACTTTATGAGAAGCTCATCCGGTTTTGAAGGTTCGAAAGCCCCAGGGTTCCCTTTGGGTAAGAGTACCCAAACATTCTTTGGAAAGACCAACATTCCTTGGAAAAGCCAACACATACCAGGAAAGAGGAGCGAATTCGTCTAACGTCGTTGCTTACAGGGATCTTGATTCAATCTCCAAGCGGGCGCTCTGTTCTATAGTCGTTAGCGCTAGGAATGGCTACTAACTTTGACAGTGGAGGAATTTTGGTGCAACAAAGCTTCTAGTTGAGTTATCTACTTAAGTAGGGAAAATCGAGTTCTCGCTAGCTTAGAGTAAACCGGCCCGTAACGGAATTAGTAAAGTCAAGATTCAGGGAGGAGCTCTAGTCAAGGGATAGGTGAGATAGGTTGTTAAAAGTGAAATATCGAACCAGGCTTTCTTCAATCAAGAATAAGGTTGAACGGTCTTTCTTAGCCAGAAGCCGATTCACAATCCATTCCGGTGTGAAGAGTAGAAAAGCATTCCTGCGAGCCCCCTGGTATCCCTCCAAACTCTATTAACAGTTGGTACGATCTGGAAAGCAAGTTCCATGAGCAATTCTATAGGACAGACCCAGACATTCAAGTTGCCAATTTGGCAAGATTGACTCAGCTCCAACGGTCGAATCGCGAGGTTTAGGAAGCTTTACCAACCCAGACTAAGGGGTACGTGACTCTTACGCACTACGGGTTAGTGACTCGTTAACACTCCCCGTTCCGTGGGCTCAAGAACTCGATGCTGATGAAACTCCTGCTTTTAGCGACTCGGTTCCTATTACAGACAGGTGGCAGCTTCCCATGCAAAGCTTAATCGTTAAGTTTTGTCAATAACCGTTTTTACGCCTGGGTGGAAAGTCTAGAGCCGCTTTAGGTGGTAACCATACGGGCACCGCCTCTTGACCTCTCGTGTAAAGTATATTACACTCGTTTTACCCCACTCTCGCTTCTACGCTCCTAACGCCTAGTTGTGTAAGCCAACAAGTGAGTTTTGCTTACGTGACACAAGACAGATTGAAAGCAAAGGTAAAGCCGTCCAGTGATCAAGTAAAGGTTACGAAGTGATTAAATTGAACGTACGAGCGAAACGAAATACTTGTTTATATCAATATAGATATAAATGGAGCGAGAATCGGGAGTTGATATTGAGAAACGGAAGAAAGGCCGTGGATCCCTGATAGCCTAGTTGCTTCGAGCCTAACCCCTTGCTTGCAACAGAAACAATACCCGGAGAAAAGTTTCTACGCCTGTAAAGCCATTGCCCCTACGCCAAGCCCCGAAATAAAGAAGGAGGTTAGCCATCACGGGGAAGTGCAGTAAGTTATCTAGGATATGATAGATAAAAATGGAAGGAGCGACCCTTGGACCTATAACCTTACCTTTTTGGGGCTCACTCCTTTCCTACTCGCTTGATCTTGATGACCAAGGACTAGAAACGAAAAGCTAACTTCCAACCCTTGGAAAAACCTGATTCAAGACTTGCTGTACTCACTTTGATGTATTTTATAATATAAATTATAACTAGCTTAAGGCTTGCTAGAACTCGTAACACAGCTTATAAAGAATACAAGATAAGATCTCAAGTAAGAGTAAGAGACTTAGTCTAAGAAAGGAAAGTCATTTCGTGAAATGGGATTCGTAGCCAGCAAGCAATAGCATCCTGTTGTTACAGAAGAAATTGCATAAAAGAAATAAGGACCTCGCTCGAAAGCGAAACGAAATGGGGGACACTATCGGGTATGCCTGACAGAGAGAATTGCTTGCAACGCAACTACAAGCCCAGATGACTAATGGAAGGAAGAGCTTCTGGCTATCGAGAAAGCCCTGCTTGAAGAAAAGGCTACTTCCTACTGCCCTACCACCAAGAAAAGATTCTCGCCATCTATTTAGAGGGGAACTTCTTATGAAACAACGCAGCTCCTAGTCCGACAGTTCGCTCTGCGCCTTAAGAGAAAGAGTTCCGGCATACTACTAATTGATTATTTGGCCGTTTGGGATCGGAACAACCTGGGGAAAGTTGTCTTCCTACATAACCTACCTCCCAGACCAAGGGAAGAAGGTATCAGATCTATGTAGTTCTCGACCCCTTTTGTTAAACCAGTTCCTGTACCTGGGATTCATTCCAGTCTGTAAAGTAATCTGGTGGATGGGGCCCGCCTCACCATTCCCCTTCTCCAAAGCAATCAAAAAAGAAAACTCACCATGAAAAAGGCCTGCCTTTCAGTACGTGAAAGAAGTTCTGCTCTTTACGTGAAGTGCTTTCTCTTTCACTGTCTGACTTTGGCCCCTCTCCTCTCTAGCCAAAGCCAACTACAAGAATAGGAAGATTACAACTCCGGGACACCGAACAAATTCCCCATCTCTCTCCAAACCTTTTCTCTCGAGAAAACAAAAAAAAGTGAATCGAAAAACCAAGTCCTAACAACCTACGATATAATATGGCCATATGTATCCAGAATGTCAACAAAGTAGCTACTGCTCGTGCCATTACAAATGAGATCCAAATAGATTTGGTTTAACCCCAGAATTTTTTCTTCAAGAGTTTCGTTCATAATAAAGGCATGGTCCACTATGTCTTTGAAACTGAGTCCTTCCGGTAATCGCATATTTTCATTCGTATCCCTGTTCCAAAGCATTTCTAGTTTTGCTTCGGTTTTTTCTTTTAGTTTTTCGAGATCCAACTTATGTATACGTTCCACAATAGTACTTCGCTCGCAAACTTGTCCCGCCTTAAAAACACCAAAAATGGCTACCGAAAGGATTACTCCGACCCCTAGAAATATGGATACGACGTTCAAATTATCCATAAAGATAAAGAAAGCTTTCTTGTAGTTCCGCTTCTTGCTCTAAAAATGAAGAAAGACTTGTCGGAAATCACCGGTTGGGTTGGTCCAACCGAGAAAAACATGGGAGGTTTTGGGCGTAAAAGTTGCTGTCTTCTCTTACGAGATTTCTAGTTGGATGAACAGATCGCTCCTAAATGCAGCCGTTCTCTTATATACGATACCAACATCCAAATCTGCCAGGCCCCACCACACTGAATGATGAACTTTGCGCCTCCAGGAGGGTCAAGCCAAGCCTGAATGGAATTCGTCTGGTCGAGAAGGGACTGTGACTCTTCTATTACATTACGGAGAAGTCCATTCTCGTCATGATCGATCCACGTTCTACCCGGGCTTAGTAAGCTAGCTTACTAAGGCGAAGGACTTTTTTAGTGATTGCACTAGTTTAGAAAGATAGCACTTAATAGTTGAAAGAAGCTCCTTCTTCTCCTTCATTGTCGTTGGTCCTTTTTTGACTAGACTCAATCAATCGAGAGCTAGCATTAGAGAAAGCAATAAAGAATCAAAGACTTCGCACTGAGAGCTAGGGGCGGGCTAAGCGGAAATCATCTTTATCTTGAATTTACAGAAAGCAAAAAGGCATTACGCAATGGCGAAAAGCTTTCACCTAAAAATGCGAGGGGCCGGAAGATCCTTTTTAAGGAATTCGTCAAGGGCTACTAAGCTAAGCATAAGCAAGCAACAAGGAATGGGCTATCTAACTCACTCCAAGGGGCGGGAAGAGCTAACCTAAGCAAAAAAAGATCTTTACAGAAGGGAGTAGAAAGAAAAAAACGAGAATGATATAGCACTATAGAGAATATGGAAACATATAGGAATTGGCATAGTTGCATAAATAGGAAGACGAAAGTATATGATAATGCCATAATAGAGAGAAACTAGAGCTTATGCCAAGGATGACTTTCCCAACAATTACATTGCCTACTCATGCTTGTGAAAAAGGGGAAGGTCGCTAATTACAGGCAGTGTGTTCTACACACCTATGAGAAGATCAATTAAATAAACTGGCCTCTGGCTTAATTAAATTAACAAGCATATAAACAACATACTAAGCAGAAGCGCGTAGACTCAAAAGAAGGAAAAAGGGCAGAAGCTTCCTCTTCTATTCAGCAAGGAAAGTCATCTACTCTGCCAAGGCCTCGAATCGAATCCAAAACCTTTCTTTTCTACGGCTACGCTACGATCTTTCTTCTCTTATGAGATTTCCGGACCTTTTGAAAGAGCGGTGTCGTACTTTATTTATGTTGATTGATACCCAAGTGTCACTGAACTGTCGAAGCGAACTCATTTTATCGGGGCACTGAACTAACTTAAGCCGAATCTCACTCCCGCAGCTATCTCTTCCAAAACAGTAGAGAAAGAAAGCCCGCTGACTCCAGCACCTCTATTGCTTGTGAAAGATAGCTATTCCTCTGCTTTGATGCTTTCTTCCGCGGAAAAAATAGCTGCTCTTGTAGAAAGTTAATTAGTAAGCCCAGAAGACCGAGAGACAGTAGCTGCCTTTCAAGCAGACTAAGAATCCGGTATGGAAGACTATTCCCCCAACCTTGGGCAATTCTTTTCACAGCTAAGCTTATCGTTCTGCCATATGCCATACTAGACTTTCTATTGATTGAGACCCAGAGCTTCTTGAACAGAAGAACTTAGTCTTAATCAAGCAAGCATTCCCGCCGCAGTCACAAGGTCAACCTCTCTGCAGAAACCATAGCACCTACCCTCGCGTCAGGCGATTTTTCGGGCCGAGAAAAGAAAATTCCCAGTCGGAAGAGCTGAAACAGAAAAAAACCTTCACTCGAGCTAACTGCATTTGGCAACAGGGCTTAACACAGAATCCCTCGGTCACTTCCCCTTGTTGGGGTTAAAGACTCGCACGCACCAGCCATTGAAAGCATTCCAATTGCAGCTGAGTCGCTCGCAAGAGCAGCTCCCATTCCTAAAACATTAGTTGCTTCCTCAACAAGAGATTTGATCCTCATCTCTTGAACTCTGGGCTTCTTCAACAATAGCGGATTCTAACCCGTAAAAAGAGAAAGAAGCAGTTATGCCATTCGCCACCTTCGCCCTAGTACTGAGATCAGGAACTCCTCCATCTATGCTAATGGTTCCGTTGTCATACTATATTCTATTCTACCCTCGACTCACTCATTCCCTTTCGAGCTAATGAGAGCTAACTGGCAAGAAGCAAGAACATTCTCAGCTAACCGCGAACAGAGTTCCGAGTCGCTTATTGGAATCAGAGACTTAGTCAACAAGCATTCCCACTCTCTTCTTTCTTCACTCGAGTACTTCGCTTATGCTGCTTCCCTCGCTTAATTTAATCCCGTAAGTCACTTCGTTCCCCAGCCCAGACTTCTTTTCCTTCTAGGTTTCTAGTAGCCCTTCCGCCAACAGCTGAAAAGAGTTCCAGTGAGACCAGCCGAGCCAAGGAAAGCGAGTCCAAGTCTGCCTTCGAATAAGCAATCACAAAGGCTGGTCGGTCATAGGTTCAGCCCTTGTTTTAGATCTTCTATCTCTAGCATTGGCTAGCGAAGCAGTAGTGGCAGAGGTCTAGCTGGTAAGCCAGCTCATAGGGCTGGCTGTCGGATGCGCTAAGGTCTGGGAGTCGCTGAGTCTCTAAAATCTCTTTTCCCTTGTAAGCCATGGGAAAGCAGCCTATACAACAACAGAGACCATCAAAAAAAAATGCCTAAGCATCACTGACCGCTCATTATCAGTGAGTGGTCTGGTCGTAAAGAACCCAACCTCCTTGAAAGAGTGACATTTGTCTCAAGTTCAGCAAGACTTTTGTCGGCGAGGCTGGGAGTCTGTCTTCTTCGGAACCCTCGTGATAAGGCTCACATGGAGACCATTCGTTCTAAGACTTTAGCTAAGACTTTAGGGCCGGTCTTTAGCCTACTTAGCCTACCTGGAATCTCAACAATCTCGATCGAAGAACGATGACTGGAATGAGGTTTTTCCTGAAGATAAAGACAGAACTGCAAACTTATTCACAT